TTATCATAACTTCTGCTCGTTGCATACCCTGATCAACCATTGTACGAATAGCATTTATCGCTGTGGCTTGAGCAGCATAAGGTGTTCCTCTTCTTGTGCCTTTGAATCCAGAAGTACCGGCGGAGGCCCAAGAAACTACCCGACCTCGTACATCTGTAACAGTTATAATGGTATTGTTGAAACTCGCTTGAACATGAATAACGCCTTTTGGTATTCTACGTCCATTCTTACGTGAACCAATACGCCCATTCCTACGTGAACCAATTCTTGGTATAGCTTTTGTCATATTTTATCATCTCATATTTATGAGTCAGAAATATACAAAAAGAAAAGATACGGGGATACCCATTTCATGTTAAAACGGATCCTTTACCTTATTTTTACATATTTTATTTTTGAATTTTGGAAAGTAAAGTTCTTTTTTAGAAAAATTACCCTTGTCTCTGTTTATGTTTCGGATTGGAACAAATCACTATAATTCGTCCACGCCTGCGAATCAGTCGGCATTTTTCACAAATTTTACGAACGGAAGCCCTTATTTTCATATTTTTTATTCCTTACCTTAATTCTGAATCCACTTCTTGGAAGAGAATAAGTCTCTTGAATTTTTTTTGAACTTCAAATTGTATACCCATGGTTAAAAAAATAACCTAATCGTTCGAATCTTTGTTGCGAAGTCGATAAATTATACGTCCCCTGGTTGAATCATAACGACTTACTTCAATTTTTACTCTATCTCCCGGTAGTATCCGTATAAAACTGCGGCGGATCCTCCCTGAAACATATCCTAGAATTAGATCTTCATTATCTAAACGGACCCGGAACATACCGTTGGGAAGTGATTCAGTAATTAAACCCTCATGAATCAATTTTTGTTCTTTCATTCCAGGTAACCTCCTTGAAGTATCAACTAATGGAGGAAGAGTTATATAACTCACTTTTCCTCTCTATTTTACAAATAGGAAGTTAGAGATCAAATTCGGATACCAGAGGTGGAAGATTACCATATATAACACAAAATTTCTCCTCCAATTCTTTCTAGTCGAGCTTCTCGATCTGTTATTATACCTCGAGAAGTAGAAAGAATTACAATTCCCATTCCACCTAAAATCTTAGGAATTCGTTGATAGTTGGAATAAATTCGTAAGCCGGGCCGGCTGATACGCTTTAAAATGGTTCTAGTTTTATATATTCCTTTTCTGGTTTTTCTATGTCGCAGAGTTGAAACCAAGAAATATTTGTTACTCTCCTGATGTTTCCGAACGTTTTCAATAAAACCTTCTCGTAGAAGTATTTTAACAATGTTTTCGGTGATATTTGTAGATGCTATTCGAACCCTTCCTTTTTTATCCGTGTCAGCATTTCTTATAGAAGTTATTAGATCGGCAATAGTGTCCCTACCCATGACGAACTAGAATTATAGGTTCCTCCAAATTTTGATATAATCAACATGTTTCCTTTTTTTTTTCTTTTTTTATTATAAAGTATATACGTGAGACACAATCTACTAATTTGATCTATTTCAGATACCCTACTATATCATAGTCTCATCTACTACTATTTATAATACTTCGGGAGCTAATGAAACTATTTTAGTAAAATTTAACTGTCTCAATTCTCGAGCGATCGCACCAAAAACTCGAGTTCCTTTTGGATTTCCTTCTTGATCAATGACAACTGCAGCATTGTCGTCATATCGTATTATCATACCGTTTTCACGTTTGAGTTCTTTACATGTACGTACAATTACAGCTCTAATTACTTCTGATCTTTCTAGAGGCATATTGGGAACTGCTTCTTTGATTACAGCAACAATAACATCACCAATATGAGCATATCGGTGATTACCAGCTCCTATGATTCGAATACACATCAATTTTCGAGCTCCGCTGTTATCCGCTACATTCAAAAGGGTCTGAGGTTGAATCATATCATTTTTATTTCAATCTGTTATTTCAATGCAAAAGTATGAAAGAAAAAAAAGAAATATTGTTCGTCCAGAAATAAATAAACCTGCGGTTGTTTTTTCATCCCCAATACCCCTTTTTGTTTAGTTCTACATCTCTATCCTGAAATAATAAATTGAGTTCGTATAGGCATTTTGCGCGCAGCTATTGCGATAGCTGCTCTAGCTACAGTTTCTGATACTCCACCCATTTCATAAAGTATTCGACTCCGCTTAACAACGGATACCCAATATTCAGGGGATCCCTTCCCCGAACCCATACGTGTTTCCGCGGGTCTTACTGTAACAGGTTTGTCGGGAAATATACGTACCCATATTTTTCCACCACGACGCACATATCGTGTCATTGCTCTTCGCCCTGCTTCTATTTGTCTAGCTGTAATCCAAGCAGGTTCAAGTGCCTGAAGAGCGTATCTGCCGAAACAAATATGATTGCCTCGACAAGATATTCCTTTCATTCTTCCTCTATGCTGTTTACGAAATCTGGTTCTTTTGGGGTTATAGTCGATGGTTGTTTCTTAATTCCATCTCTAC